ACGAAAGTCGAAGTATATACTTTATTTGATACAAACTCTTTTTTTTTGAGGATCCACTGTAATAATGAGAAAGATTTCTGCATATCCGACCAAATCGATTGAGAATATCAGAATCTGATAACTCGGCCCGAATCGGCTTACTAATGGGATGCCCCGAAACGGTACAAAATTTCGCTTTAGCCAATGATCCAATCATTGGAATAATTGGGACTAGGGTTTCCAACTTCTTACTAGGAATTTCCATTAGAAATGCATTTTCTAGCATTTGAGTCCTTACCACTGAAGGATTTCGCCGTACACTTGAAAGATAACTCAGAAACTCAAAGGAATGATTGGAAAATTGGTTTATATGAATTCTATCTGCTTGAGACCACAAGTAAAAATAACATTGCCATAAAATGGCAAGGTGATATTTCCATTTATTCATCAGAAGCAAACTTCCCCTTGAAGCCAGAATGGATTTTCCTTGATATCTGACATAATGCATGTCAGGATCCTTGAACAACCATAGGATATTCTGGAAATCCTTACGAAACACTCCTAGAGAATGCTCTATTTTTCCATAGAAATTTGTTCGCTCAAGAAGGTTTCCAAAAGATGTTGATCGTAAATACAAAGATTGTTTACGGAGAAACATGAATAGGGATTCCCATTCATATACATGAAAATTATATAGAAACAAGAAGAATCTTTGATTCTCTTTTGAAAAAAAAGAGATGGATTTCTTTTGAGTAATCAGACTAGCCCAATTACGAGACTCGTGGAGAAAGAGTCGGAATAAATGTAAAGAGGGGGCATCTTGTATCCAAGAGCGGAGATTTTGAACCAAGATTTCCAGATGAATGGGGTAGGGTATTAGTATATCTGACACATTATTTAAATGGGATAATTTATCCTCTAAAAAGGAAAATGTTGAATGAATTGATCGTAAATTCTGATATTTTTGTAGATCTTTCCCTTCTTGAGAAGACACTAATCGCAGTGAGAATTTCATTTCCAAAATGACTGAAAATCCGGCGGATACCATTTGATAATAAATTTTTTTTTTGGTAAAAGCATTAGCCGAAATAATCAACCACTTCTGTTGATACATTCGAGTAATTAAACGTTTCACAAGCAGTGAACTGGATTTATTGTCATAACCTAAATTTTCCACGAGTTCGTAAGGACTGGATCCCTTTAAACCATGATCATGAGCAAGTGCATAAAGAGACTCCTGAAAAAGAAGTGGATAGAGGAAGTCTTGTTGCTGCGATCTATCCATTTCTAAATATCCTTGTAATTCCTCCATTTGAAATTCGCTTTGAAACAAAGGCAAAGGGTTTTTTGGGTTAGCAAATGATACATAGTACGATACAGTCAAAACAGGGTATATAGTAAGAAAATAGAAAATAAAATACCTCGGTGACAACAAATAAGCTAATCAATGGATCCTCTCTTTTTCCATCCAATTGGTTTCTGTTCGTTATAGAATAACGAGATGGTTCGAAATCCTTTATTGTTGCAACCCGATCGCTCTTTTGACTTTGGAATAATTTCTTTTTATCAATCAATATACCGTTTCTGATACACATGAGTCTCCACTCCATACAGAATCTAATAGAGGTAAAAATAGTTAGGATTCATAAAAAAAAATGGGTAATCCACTTATGGGAGAACCTTTTCCCGCACCAGGCACTAATCCATTTTTAACATCTAATTAGATCGGGTAATAATTCGAATTCAGAACAAAAGCTCGTTGCTTTTTGCTTCCCTATAATTGGAACCAGAGGGCTCTATCCATTTATTCAATCGACCCAACCGTGAATTTAGTTTGTCCCGCTACAATAATCATACAAAAACTGGATTTTGTACCGATCCGTTAAGGAGCAAATAGTCTCAGAGTTTTACATTGATACGACATGCTGCTTTTTCCACTCACCCCCTTTCAGGATCAGTCGTGGTCTTACAAACTCTACCAATGGTATGTACGAATCCGTTGCTTCATCCAAATGTGTAAAAAATTCTAGGCGCACTTAAAAGCCGAGTACTCTACCGTTGAGTTAGCAACCCGAATAAGGTAATTAGGGTCTGTAGATACGAGCGCAATCAAACAAAAGAAAAAAAAAGAATAAAGAGATTGGATTGCACGACCACATCAACAAACAACAAAATGGAACTAACAACCAAATCTAAAAAAAGAATTTTCTGGTCGCTTCGAAACCTAAAACTGAACAAATCAAATGAAAATCGAATAAATTCCCCGGTAAATATAGAAAATAGCTAGATCTCTTTCCATTTCAGAGGAGACCTTTTGTGCCACAGCGAATCCAAGGAACACATCATTTGCATGAAGACAAGTAAAAACCAAATAGAATTGGATCCTAGATCTATTTATCCATGATCTAATTCTATTTGATCCATACACTATTGTCAACATGCCAATAGGAAGGTTGCAATCACCAAAACGGAATCAAACCATGCCCCGTAACTAAGATTCTTGATTATCTAAGTAAATTCG